TTTAACAAATGAATTAAAGAAATTCAAATTGTGTAAAGAGGAATAAACCGGCTTATATAAAAAAGACGCTATAAGGATTCCAAAAAAAGCTATACTGAATGAAAAAGTTGCGTTTGAAATAAATTCATACAAATCCACAGAAGTATTTGGATTTGGATGTAAAAGGTTTATCGCTGGGTTTAACAATTTTGATAATATATCCAAATCCACAGCTTCTTGATTGAATTGATTGAAGAAAGGAATTCCTATGAATCCAATGAACAAAGTAAATAGTACTAATACAAGCATAGGAAATAGCATAGTATTGTCCGATTCCTGCGGATATGAGAAAGTGTTCTTCGTTCCAAAATTACTAATAGTAATAAAAGGGCGCATCATGCTTCTTAGATTACTATCAATTCGATATGCCTTTTTAGAAAAAAAAGAAGTCCTTTCATTATTATTCATTGTTAATAAAGTTAATAAAGTAAAATTTTTTTTAATAATTTTTGGCCCTTCTTTACCCCATAGAGATATTGAATAGAACGAGCTATTTTTTTTTCCACTGTAAGTTTGAAACTGAAGGTTTAAATGCCCGTCAAAAGTAAGTAAATAGATCCGAAACATATAAAATGCAGTTAATCCAGCTGTGGAAAAAGCGATTATTGCAAAAATCGGTGAATATAACCAACTATCACTAAGAATTTCATCTTTGGACCAAAAACACGCAAGGGGTGGAATACCACACAAAGAAAGTGTACCTAATAAAAACGCAGTTTTTGTAATTGGTACATGTTTTCGTAAACCGCCCATAAGAACCATATTCTGGCTTTTATCTGGAGAATATCCAACAATTGTTTCCATGGAATGAATAATTGATCCGGATCCTAAAAACAACAATGCTTTCGAATAAGCATGAGTAATCAAATGAAATAAAGCCGCTCGATAAGACCCCATACCTAGAGCCAACATCATATAACCCAATTGAGACATTGTAGAATAAGCTAAACCCCTCTTAATATCTTTTTGAGCAAGAGCTAAAGTGGCTCCTAAAAGTAATGTTATTATCCCAATAAAAGCTATTAGATTCATTATGAAAGGTATAACTATGAAAAGCGGAAGAAGCCGAGCTACAAGAAAAATTCCGGCTGCTACCATAGTAGCAGCGTGTATAAGAGCGGAAATAGGGGTAGGTCCTTCCATAGCATCGGGTAACCATACATGAAGGGGAAATTGGGCAGATTTAGCAACTGCACCGGCAAATAATAGACAGGCACACAAAGTAACAAATAAAAAATCAACTTCATTATTATCAACCACGTTATTGAATATTTCAAACAAATCCCTAAATTCTAAACTACCCGTTATCCAATAAAAACATAAAATTCCTAATAATAACCCAAAATCCCCTACACGATTAGTTACAAACGCCTTTTGACAAGCAGTTGCCGCAATAGGTCGGGTGAACCAAAAACCTATTAATAGATAAGAACACATTCCAACTAATTCCCAAAAAAAATAAATTTGTATCAAATTTGAACTAGTAACTAATCCTAACATTGAAGTATTAGAAAAACTCATATAAGCAAAAAATCTCAAATATCCCTGATCATGAGACATATAATTATCACTATAAATAAGAACCATAATTCCAACAGTAGTGATTAATATTAACATAAGAGAAGTAAGTGGATCAATTAAGTATCCAAATTCTAAAGAAAAATCATTATTGATGGTCCAAGACCATACAGATAGATAAATAGAACTGTCATTTATTTGTTGAATAAATATATGGGCGGAAAAAATCATAACTATACTTAACAGTAAAACACTAGGAAAAACCCACATACGGCGAAGATTTTTTATTGCCGTTGGAAAAAGTAGAAGTCCTACTCCTATTAACATAGGAGTTGGAAGGGGAATGAAAGGTATGATCCATGAATATTGATATGTATATTCCATAAAAAATAATCTTTTTATCTTAATTAATTGTTTCTGATTCACCGGCTTTTATTTCTTTTGAAAAGGGTCAGTTAATAAAAAAAGTTAAGATATACAAAACTGAAATAGAATTTTCTAGCTTTAATTATTCTGAATCTTTCTCAACTACCTCAAATATTTCAAATCAAGAGGTTAGAATTGGTCAAACGATATGACCAAGTTACTAGTGAAAAAGAAATACGTTTTTTTATTAAATTATTAAGTCAAATTTTATGAAGATACAAAAAATGAAAAATTTTCATTTTTATTACTATTACGTATTACAATAATTTATTTATATATATAGAATAGAGCAAGGATAAAAAATTTCACCAAAAACAGTTTTTTATTGTGATATGAAGCACAAATATATGAAGCATAAATAACCCTAATTTAACTCATAAAATAAAAGTTATTTATTTTAGTTGGATTATTCAGAATCAGTAACGAATTTGAACCGATTGATTGTCTTCTATTCCAATAAAAGACATTTGTCGGAAAGGTTATGATAGAGAAACTATGACTCCAACACGTGACTTTATATAAAAATGAAAGAAGGAATTCCTAAAATAGCTTTTATAAAACCATCTATCCTGTATCTTTTCGCAGATTAACTACTAGTCTCATTCTAATTTTTAAAATAAAATTAGATTTACTCATTTATCGAGCTTGACCAATTAAATAAAACGAATAATTAATAGAAACAAATTACTAAAGTTTTTTTTTATTAATAAAGATAGGGGTTGGGTTATTAAACATTTCGATGTATTTTATTCCATGTATAAAATTTCGGATGACGAAAAAAAAAACTAGACAGAGATAGAAAGGCACAGGTTTTTTCTTTGTATTTGTTTTTTTATCATATCAACTCCAATCAATTCTAGTTCTATTGCATAGTAGATTCTATATCTATAGAAGATATCAATTTGAAGTAAGATATAAGAGTACCAATAAAATAAATACAAATCTTTCTTCCAGATGTTGTATCAAATTGTATGGAATAGAAAAAAAAATAATTTTTGTATTTAATTTTTAAAAACTACCATATTGTTTATGTTGCTAGTAATATTTTATGCGATTTTTCTAGCTCCATACTTTTATAAAGGAAGTACAATCTAGAAAATAAATAGATCGATAATTATAATTAATAGTAAAAATTATAATTAATAGTAAAGAACAATTGGTTTTGAACAATAGATGTCTTTGACATCCAACTCTGGCAATGAATAACCTATTAGAATTTTTTAATGGCAGTTCCAAAAAAGCGCACCTCTATATCAAAAAAACGCATTCGGAAAAATATTTGGAAAAGGAAGGGATATTCGGCAGCATTGAAAGCTTTTTCGTTAGCGAAATCTCTTTCTACGAGGAATTCAAAAAGTTTTTTTTGTGCGACAAATAAATAATCCAAGATTGGGAAAAATCTGAATTGATTTGACTCGAAAAGTAATCTAGTTTCAGTTTTTTTTGAAGTTGTTTATAATTTATTTTTTAGTTTGATTTTATATTTATAAGATATTTATAAGTTATAAAAAAATTATAAGTTATAAAAAAATTGATAATTTATCAAAGTTAAAATAATTAAAATAATAAAAAGAATAATTTATATTCTTTAATGGTTTGATCCGATCAATAGTAATATTAAATTAAATAAATTGAAGTTGTTTTTCTCTTATAGTCGAATAAGAATTTTGTGTTGCCTGAATTTGAAAATCTAAAAACGGTATTTTTTTGTTTGAAAAAAGAGTAAAAGCAAGCACAAGGTTTCACCTTTCTTTTTAGTATGTTTTATAATTTTAAGGGTGGGGATTCTTATTTTCCCCATCGATTTGATAATTCAATAATAACAAAGGTTTGTCTTTTTTATTTCTTTTTTTTATACTATATTTTATAGTATATATTCATATTCTAATATATTTAGAATACTATAGAATATAGAAGAACAGGTATAAGATCTTTAGTCAAAATTAATAGATCATTTAATATAATAGATCATTGAAACTAATTGATTAAGTTTAAAATGTGTCTTATCACTTTCTAAATCATTATTTCTCTAAGTTCGTATCACTATATATACCTAACTTTCACCCCAATTAATAAAAACTCCTTTTACCTTTTTTAGGTGATTATACAAAGACTCTGACAATTTTTTCTTCGTGGATAATTTTTTTGTAGATTCATAAAATCCCATAAATGAGAAATGAATCATTAAAAAATGCACATTATAAAGATAAAAAACATTTTTTAGTTTTATCCATGGATTGAAGTCCGAAATATCTAGGTACAACAGTTCCCGTTTAATCGAGCATAAACTAATAAATTCTGAAAAACCCCCAGTGTTAAGTTAAATAAAACTGAAACCCTAATACTAAATATAATGATATACTACTAAATAGAATGATATACTGAGAAAAATAAGGATTCTTGTTGAAAACGGTACGTTCAAATCCCTAATTTTGAAATTTTCAAAAAGTTTTTAATCATCAATTTTAATGTTTCCTAGAATATATTGCATTGAATTGTTTCCTTTAATCTCGACGATTGAATAAAAATAGGTTATTATGATTTCGAGCAAGCCGCTATGGTGAAATCGGTAGACACGCTGCTCTTAGGAAGCAGTGCTAGAGCATCTCGGTTCGAGTCCGAGTGGCGGCATGGCATCTTCTAAAAGAGTAAGTCCTATAATGAAATCAATTCCCGATTTCCATTCCTATAATTGAGGTACCCCCGTTTTTAATTTCAAAAATTTTATGATATTTTCAACTTTAGAGCATATATTAACTCATATATCCTTTTCGATCGTTTCAATTCTAATTACAATTCATTTAATAACCTTATTAGTCGATGAAATCGTAGGCCTATATGATTCGTCAGAAAAGGGCATGATAGCTACTTTTTTCTGTATAACAGGATTATTAGTTACCCGGTGGATTTATTTAGGACATTTACCATTAAGTAATTTATATGAATCATTAATCTTTCTTTCATGGAGTTTTTTCATTATTCATCTGGTTCCCTATTTAAAAAAAAAAAAAAAGCGTTTTAATTTAAACGCAATAACCGCCCCAAGTGCTATTTTTACCCAAGGTTTTGCTACTTCGGGTCTTTTAACTGAAATGCATCAATCCGCAATATTAGTCCCGGCTCTTCAATCCCATTGGTTAATGATGCACGTCAGTATGATGGTATTAGGCTATGCAGCTCTTTTATGCGGATCATTATTATCAGTAGCTCTTCTAGTCATTACATTTCGAAAATTAATAAGGATTTTTAGTAAAAGCAACAATTTCGTAAATGATCCACTTTCTTTTGGTGAGATTCAATACGTCAGCGAAAGAAACAATGTTTTACAAACCACTTCGTTTCTTTCTTCTAGGAATTATTATAGATCTCAATTGATTCAACAATTGGATCTTTGGAGCTATCGTATTATTGGCCTCGGGTTTATCTTTTTAACCATAGGTATCCTTTCGGGAGCGGTGTGGGCTAATGAAGCATGGGGGTCATATTGGAATTGGGATCCTAAAGAGACTTGGGCATTTATTACTTGGACCATATTTGCGATTTATTTACATACTCGAAGAAATTTTAAAAGCGTAAATTCCGCAATTGTGGCCTCGATGGGATTTCTTATAATTTGGATATGCTATTTTGGAGTTAATCTATTAGGAATAGGGTTGCATAGTTATGGTTCATTTACATCAATATCGAATTGAATTGAAGAAAGGGCTTGACGAATACAAACCTAGAACAACGTAAGCATATATATAAGAAAACTTCGTGTAAGCCATTGAGAAACCTTTGAATCAAGTAATGGAAATGATTCAAAGGTTTCTCAATGGCTTACATATCTGGTTAAAATCGAATTCCAATTCATTTTTTTATTTTAGTTAGTTAAACTTACGAGAAGAAAAAAGACTTTTTTTTTGATTTTACAACGAACGGTTTTCACAATCATAGGATTTCTGTTTGATGTTTTGGTTTACTAAGGAAAACTATCAATAAAAAAATTAGATAGAATAGCTTCGACTTTATCAACTGATAGTGAGAAAACGAAATCCGGATAAATCCCAATAGCTATTACAGGTAGCAGTATAGAGAGCGAAACAAATAGCTCTCGTGGCCCAGAATCAAAAAAAAAAGAGTTTGGAGCATTAAAAAGCTTGTATCCATAGAACATCTGACGTAACATAGATAATGAGTAAATAGGAGTTAATATCATTCCAATTGCCATTACAAAAGTAATTACTATTTTTGTAATTAAAAGATATTTTTGGCTAGTAAGTATTCCAAAAAAGACTATCAATTCTGCAACAAAACCGCTCATGCCCGGTAATGCAAGAGAAGCCATCGATAAGATACTGAAAGTCGTGAATATTTTTGGAATTGCGATAGCCATTCCGCCCATTTCCTCGAGATAAACAAGACGTATTCTATCATAACTCGTTCCTGCCAAGAAAAAAAGCGCAGCGCCAATAAATCCATGAGAGATTATTTGTAAAATGGCTCCATTGAGTCCTGTAGCGTTTATAGAACCAATTCCTATAATTATGAAACCCATATGAGATACGGAGGAATAAGCTATTCTTTTTTTTAAATTACGTTGCCCCGGAGATGTTGAAGCTGCATAGATTATTTGAATTGTGCCTACTATGATCAACCAAGGAGAAAAGATAGAATGAGCGTGAGGTAATAATTGCATATTTATCCGAACCACTCCATACGCTCCCATTTTTAATAATATTCCAGCTAGAAGCATACAAGTACTGTAATGTGCCTCTCCATGGGTGTCTGGTAACCATGTATGTAAGGGTATAATCGGCGATTTGACAGCAAAAGCAATAAAAAATCCAATATAAAAAATGATTTCCAGTGCTACAGGATACGATTGATTAGCTGATGTTTCAAAATTTAATGTTGGTTCATTAGAACCATATAAACCAATACCCAGAACTCCTATTAATAAAAAAACAGAAGCTCCTGCAGTGTACAAAATAAATTTTGTAGCTGAATACAAACGTTTCTTTCCGCCCCACATGGATAGAAGTAGATAAACTGGAATTAATTCTAACTCCCACATGATGAAAAAAAGTAAAAGGTCTTGAGAAGAAAATGGTCCTATTTGACCGCTATACATTGCTAACATCAGGAAATGGAATAATCGGGAATCTCGAGTAACCGGCCGGGCCGCTAAAGTAGCTAAAGTAGTGATAAATCCTGTCAGTAAAATAGGTCCTATAGAAATTCCATCTATTCCCAATCTCCAGTAAAAATCAAAAAAATGGATCCATTTATAATTCTCTGTAAGTTGGATTAATGGATCGTCCAATTGGAAATGATACCCAAATGTATAGGTTATTAGAAGGAGTTCTATTATGCATATACAAATAGTATACCACCTAATTACCTTATTCCCTCTATGAGGGAGAAAGAAAATTAAAGAACCCGCAGATATTGGCAAAACTACAACTATCGTTAACCAAGGAAAATCATTCGTGGTAAAAACAAGATACACTTGGACCAGAAAAACCCGTGCTCAAAAATATAAAATAAAATATATTATTTTTATTTTGAGCGCGGGTTTTTGTTGGTAAAAAAAAATGAAATATATTCAAGTAAGGTTTTCTGAAACGTATCAATAAGCTAGCCCCATACTTCGAGTTGTTTCATGCCATAAATAAACTCGAACACTCAAGAAATCCGTTGGACAGGCGGATTCACATCTTTTACAACCGACACAGTCCTCTGTTCTTGGAGCAGAAGCGATTTGCTTAGCTTTACACCCGTCCCAAGGTATCATTTCTAATACATCCGTGGGGCAGGCTCGTACACATTGAGTACATCCTATACACGTATCATAAATCTTTACTGAATGTGACATTGGATCTATAAATTTTTTGAACATTCTAAATTTTCGATCTAGTAAATTTATAAATAAATCATATATTTAGACACCAGATGAATCAATGATTTACCAGAATTTTTTTAATCAATCTACTTCTGGACCGACTCATGTAAGGGAGCCAAGATACTTTGATTTCTTACTTTTTCGCAAACATGATCATACATTATGTATAATACATGCTAATTCGAATTTATGAATATTCTAATTTCTATGATTAATACTACTTATTCAACAAATTTGATTGATTAATACGAGTTGATTTTCTGTTACGATAAATTGACGAAACAATAGCCGGTCCAATAGCTGCTTCAGCGGCTGCAATAGCTATAACAAAAATTGAAAAAATATTGCCTTTTAATTGGCGACTATCAAAAAAATCAGAAAATGTTACAAAATTTATATTAACCGCATTCAGTATAAGTTCAAGACACATAAGGGCTCTAACCATATTGCGGCTTGTGATCAATCCATAGATACCGATAGAAAATAAGTAGGCACTCAAAACAAGTACATGTTCGAGCATCATTGACCAACTCCTTATCAATTCAATTTTGATTTATTTCAATATAATATGAACAACAATTCAACGGATTCAATTGACTAGAATCTAAAAGGTACGGAACAAATAAATAGATTGGTAATAGATCGAATAAAAGAATTTATATTTTCAACATAAACAATCTTTAATTAGAATTGAAGAGAAATAGATGTGATAACACAGACTGAAGTTTCATTTGGATTGCTGTTGCTAATTCTATAGATTTACGATTTATTACTGGCGCGCCACAGCGATTGCACCTATCAAAGCGGCTAAAAGAATTATTGAAATGAATTCAAAGGGAAGAAAAAAATCTGTTGATAAATGAATTCCAATTTGTTGACTATTACTTATCAAATCTTGCTCTATAATCTGGTTTGATCTTGTAGTCCAAATAATACCGTACCATGACGTATCCGTAATAGTACTCATTAGTAAAACCAAAATACTTGTACAAACCAGCAAAGTAACCCCATCCCCAACGGTCCAAAGATTAAAATCTTTGTAATACTCTGAACCATTCATGAACATCACAGCAAATATGATTAAAACATTTATAGCTCCCACGTAAATAAGGAGTTGTGCCGCAGCTACAAAATAAGAGTTTAATAGAATATAGAATAAGGATATACAAACAAGAACGAGTCCCAATGAAAAAGCAGAATAAATTGGGTTGGTAAATAATACTACTCCGATACCTCCTAATATAAGACCTGATCCCAGAAAGACTAAAAGAAAATCATGTATTGGTCCAGGCAAATCCATTATATGTAAAAAAATAGATAAAAAATCGAAATTTTTTTCATGACCTTATTGAGACCCGACCAGAAAAAATTTTTTATGATTTATAATCAATTCCTAATTGAATGAAATCCTCGGGGATGTGAATTAATGTGGGTACAGATATTGGACTAATTTCATTCTTTATCTGAAAGAAAGAGTAGTTCAAATCCGAAACTATATTTCGAAATAATTATATAGACATTAATTACTCGATTTTCAATCCAAATTAAGACGTGATTATTACCAACTAATGAATAGTTGGGATTTGTAGGGCGTGACCAAACAAAACGAAAGGAACCTTAGTACTTAGTAATTCGAAAATTTTCTTGAATCAAGGGAGTTACTTATTTTTTATTTGAGGCGAATTCAAAATTGTTCGAATTGTATAATCGTCAATTACTGATATTGGTAAACGACCCAAAGCAATTTGATTATAATTTAATTCATGACGATCATAAGTAGAAAGTTCATATTCTTCAGTCATTGATAAACAATTTGTTGGACAATACTCAACGCAGTTACCACAAAATATACAGATTCCGAAATCAATACTGTAATTAAGCAACCGTTTCTTGCGAATATCAGTTTCCAATTTCCAATCGACGACGGGTAGATCTATAGGACATACACGAACACATACTTCACAAGCAATACATTTATCAAACTCAAAATGGATTCGACCGCGGAAACGCTCCGCGGTGATTAATTTTTCATAAGGATATTGAATAGTTACAGGTAAACGATTTGCGTGGGATAAGGTAATCATGAAACTTTGACCAATGTACCTTGCAGCTCGTACTGTTTGTTGACCATAATTCATGAACCCAGTTACCATAGGGAACATATCGTGAATATATAGGAATAATTTGATGTTTGTTTATTTCTCTTGTTTAAGCAAAGTTGTGAATATAGAATATCATATTCCTTTACAGTGAAAAGAGTTGGAAAGAAGTTGTTAATAATAGATTACCGAGAGAAATAGGTAAAAGAAATTTCCATCCAAGATTCAACAGTTGGTCCATTCTTAGCCTCGGTAAAGTCCATCTTGTTGCGATAGGAATGAACAAAAACAAATAAGTTTTAGCTAATGTAATAAAGATACCAATTGTCGCCCCAAAAACCTCATATCGTTGATTTATTTCAAAAAGCTCCGAAACAAATATATACGGAATAGAGATATTCCAACCGCCCAAGTAAAGAACTGTTACAAATAATGACGAAACTAATAGGTTTAGATAGGAAGCAACATAAAATAAACCAAATTTTATCCCCGAATATTCGGTTTGATAACCTGCTACTAATTCTTCTTCCGCTTCTGGTAAATCAAAAGGCAATCTCTCACATTCTGCTAGGGAAGAAATTAGAAAAACGATAAACCCTATAGGTTGACGCCACAAATTCCATCCCCAAAAACCATATTTTGATTGCGCCTCAACTATATCAACTGTACTTGAACTATTAGATAATCATAGTCGGCGGTACCATCACTGTTTCCATCGCTATTCCAAAACCGTACATGAGATTTTCACCTCATACGGCTCCTGAAGGGCCATAAAAAAATCTAAGGACCGAGTCCTTTTATCTTGCGATGCTTGGTTATACGATAGATAAGATTCAAATCTATCATACGGTCCAAAATTAGACCAATTGAATTCTGTCTGTTATGTTTTAATAATTTTTAATAAAAAAAATAATAATAATAATTAATATAATTAAAAAATGATAATGAATATAATTAATAATAAAGAATTCAATTTATTATTAATTTCATAAATTAATAAATTGAATTAATAATAAATAAAAAAAATACTTCTGAATTGATCTCATCCTTTCTTTAAAAATTTTCATAATCATTTAATTTTTTCTTTGTTAAGTAATAACTTGATTCTTCAATAAAATACTCCTTGTAAAAAAATCAATAACCCATCGTTTTCACTTACGAAAAAGAATTATATATTACATTAATTCATGAATTATGACACGAATTGTATCGATATAAATATGGATATAAGAAAAAAAGAATAAAAAAGATCTTGTTTATTCTTTTGTATTCCTTTCGTTTTTTCGTTCCTATTCTTCTTTCTGTTTATGAAAAGGGGGATTACAAAATAAAAAAGGGATTATTTCGTTCCCAATAGTCATTTATTTAATCGGCGGATAGGAGCATACTCTGGATCGGAATCGTGGGGAGTACTGCCTTATAACTTCTACAAATTTAAAGCCCCAATTAGTATTCTTTGTATATTATGTAGAAATGTCTACTTTTGGATAATTTACAGGATCTACATTACTAATCCTTTGCGTATCTTGGTGTTTCTCCCTATCCACTCGTTTTTGTTCAATCGCCTTTTATTTTATGGTAATACATGTATGAAAATACATACAAACCATAGTAAAAACTCAATACGGTTGATCTTTTGAGCCCGCTTCAAGTCAGGATGACTAATCAACCAATCTTGGGGTAAACGGTATCTTCTGCTTCTGTTTATTTCCGCTCAACTCTCTAACTCTTATACATAGAAAATGAGACTCAATATCTTTACTGCGAATTTATATAGAAGCTGTTCTCTTTCACTCATCCAACTATCTGATTTAGTTCATCAATCCGACTAAGGAATAAAAAAATGAAGATATCTACTCAATTCATTCTACCCCTTTCCTATAAAGAAAAGAATAGAGAGGAAGGGATAGAGAAAAATTTATGTCTCAACGAATCACACGTAGAGATATTGATAACACACATAAAGTTAATGGTATTTCATAACTAATTGATTGAGCAGCAGCTCGTAGACCGCCTAAAAAGGAATATTTATTATTTGACCCGTATCCTGACATAAGAAGTCCAATAGGAGCAATACTGGAAATGGCAACCCATAAAAAAACACCGATATTGAGATCCGCTAAAACAAGGTGATAGCCAAAAGGAACTACTGAATAGCTTAGTAAAATTGATATGACTGCTATGGACGGTCCGATACTGAATAAACGAGTATCTCCTCTCGATGGAAGAAGATTTTCTTTGAAAAGAAGTTTTGTCCCATCTGCTAGAGCTTGAAGAACTCCCAAAGGGCCGGCATATTCAGGTCCAATACGTTGCTGCAGTCCTGCGGATATTTCTCTTTCTAACCATACAATTACCAGTACGCCTATTGTGATTCCCAATACAAGAGTCAAAATAGGAATAAGGGACCATATAATTCCGTAGACCTCTTTTAAAAACTCCAATCTAGAAAAAGAATTGATATCTTGTACTTCTGTCGTATCAATTATCATTTCAACGATCAACTTCTCCCATAATGATATCTATGCTACCTAGTATCGTCATAATATCAGCCAATTTCATTCTTTTAACTAACTGAGGAAGAATTTGCAAATTGATAAAACCCGGTGGGCGAATTTTCCATCTCCAAGGAAAACCACCCTGATCCCCTATCAGAAAAATTCCCAATTCTCCTTTTGGGGCTTCGACTCTAACATAGAGTTCTTGTTTCGGTAATTCAAATGTAGGAGAAGGTTTTTTACTAATAAATCGATATTCAAAATCATTCCATTGGGGATTCTTTTCTCTATCAAAGTATCGGATTTCTAAATTCTCATATGGCCCTCCCGGAATTCCTTCCAGAGCCTGTTGAATAATTTTTATGGATTCTGTCATTTCACCAATTCGGACTAGATAACGAGCTAACGAATCTCCTTCTTTTTGCCACTGGACTTCCCAATCAAATTCGTCGTAACACTCATAATGATCAACTTTCCGAAGATCCCATTGTATTCCGGAAGCCCGCAGCATTGGTCCTGATAAACCCCAATTTAGTACTTCCTCTGTACCAATAATGCCTACTCCTTCAACTCGTTCTAAAAAAATAGGATTTCGTGTAATAAGTTTTTGATATTCAGCGATTCCTGTTAAAAAATAATCGCAAAAATCCAAACATTTATCTATCCAGCCATGAGGTAGATCAGCAGCTACTCCGCCGATACGAAAATAATTATGCATCATTCTCATACCGGTGGCAGCTTCGAATAGATCATATATTAATTCTCTTTCTCGGAAAATATAGAAGAAAGGCGTCTGTGCACCAATATCTGCCATAAAAGGGCCGAGCCATAGCAGATGAGAAGCTATACGACTCAACTCCAACATAATTACTCTGATATAGCTGGCTCTTTTAGGCACTTGAATATTTCCCAACTGCTCCGGGCCATTTACGGTTATTGCTTCTGTGAACATAGTAGCTAAATAATCCCAACGCGTTACATAAGGCAGATATTGTATAATTGTTCGGTTTTCCGCAATTTTTTCCATCCCTCGGTGTAAATAGCCCAATATTGGTTCACAGTCAATAACATCTTCACCATCTAGAGTAACGATGAGTCGAAGAACACCATGCATTGATGGGTGGTGGGGACCCATATTTACTACCATGAGGTCGTTTCTTGTAGCTGGTATATTCATAGGTTTTTCCTCGATTCAGTCTTTCATGAATTGCTGAAAACTAAAATAAGTTCATTAAAATTCAAATTCAAGATCTAATAAATCAAATAATTCAAAATAAACTGCTTTTTCAAATTAGCGAGTTTTTGATTCCCGAATATCCAACTGATTAATTAATTCTTTATAACATATTCTATTTTTCTTTGACAAATAAGACAGCAGCCGTTGGCGTTTTCCTAAAATTTGACGTAGGCCTCTCTGAGATAAATAGTCTTTTCTGTGCAATTCCAAATGTGAAGAAAGTTTTCGTATCCTATTGGTGAGGCTGCGTATTTGAAATTCAACAGATCCTACTTTTTCTTCTTTTTCTTCTTGCGAAATAACCGAGATGAATGAATTTTTTACCATAAAATGAAATCTTCCCCCCACTTTTTTCCTATCCTTTTTTTTTTAGTGTTAGGTAGTTTTATTGATCAATAATAATAATGCCATTCATTTTAATTCATTTTAATTTAGTATACACAATACAATAATCTTAATTTTGTTAATAATTTCAAATTTGATCAAATAAAATTGTATTCGAATAGGTATACCAAAATCTTCTTTTCGGCACTCAAAAAGATAAAAATTTAGACCTAAAATGAAAAAAAGAAGATTTTGGTGATCATTTATAGATCTAATTGATATGTCAATGAATCATGTATCAGAATGGAATGTAAGACAATGCATGTGTGCATTTCTTTGTTTTCATAGATCATACTACAGGAAATATAGGAAAAACAAATCTACCATTAACTAACGAATTTTGAATCGCGGATACATATGTATCCTTACCAGACTGAAACGACTGCCATTATTGGTATCAAACCAATATCGATTCATACAAGCTAAATCTTCGAATCGATAATTAGGCCAAAGAAAGAATTTGAATTTAATTAGTTTAGTTGTATCTCTTTTGCTTTTATCCAAAACTTGACTGTTTTCCTTCTTCCCATTGCAAAATGCAGCATTTCGAGGCATACCATTTCCATTCCTAGAATTAAAACAAATTAGAATTCTCAATTCTCTACGACGTCTAGGGGATAAAATGGTTTCAGGGACAAACAAATCATAATGATTGTTGTCTTTATTTCCAGTCATTTTTTGATATTTTGCAATGAATTCATCAGAATTCTTGTTATTAACAGTGCTTTTTGTTAAGTACTTTTGATTTATTTCATGCTTACTCTTATGAACCAATGAAATACCTACGGCTTGATATATAATAAATTGTCCTTCATTTTTTATAGACAGACGGACTGGTTCGATAATCAATATTCCCTTTTTCATCAATTCGATAAGAGTTAAATTTTTCTGAATCAGTAGAATATCTAGGCTCATTTCGCCCCTTTGAATAGAGGATATAAAAATGTCTCTTGGATTTATCAGTCTAAGCAGGAGGCAATATACTTTGATGTTATTGATCATTTTTTTATTTAAAACACCATCCCATCTCAATTGAAAACGCAAATACCTTTTTAGGAAGAAATCAAACTCCGCTACCGTATTGTTCTTGTATTGTTTTTTATTTCTATCTTTTTGCATGTCTAATCCCACAAAATCTTCTTCAATATCTTTGTCTTGCTTTGAGAGAGATGATTCAAAATCTGCTTGGCTTGCGGATTCTTTTTTTACTTGATTTTGGTTTTCTGATTCAAGATATTTTTTTTCATTCGAAAATATTGATATATTTCTTTTTTTCTTTCCAGTGATGCTTTTATTTTCATTAGCATTTTCATTTATATTCAAATTAAAAAGAATTAATTTGATTGGGATGGCCCATGGTTTAATCTTATACGTGTTATAAAGTATCAAAAATTCTGGGAAAAACCAACGTTCCAGGTTTGATATGGGAAAACTTCGTATTTCTTCATTCATTCCCATCCAATCAAAAAGGTTTCTTTTTATATTGGATAGGTTGATTTCTTTATTTTGAGGAATCGTGAGATAAAAAAGACCTTGCGTATCGGTTTTATCAAGTAGTTGATAATTATTCCCCCGAGTCTTACTATATTTATTACTAGTGGTGTCAGTATCAATATTGATCCAGGCCTCAATATCGACTTTATTTCTAAGACAAAAATTGAGAATTATCCAATCAAAATATTTTCTATCCGGATTTTTCTCCATATCTATAATATCATCTTCGACTAGATAATTATTGATAGGGATATCTCCTAGCACATTAAAATATTTTCGTTTATGTGCACTGTAATTATAAAAAATTTCTTGGTTATTATTTACTTGTAATGGTAATCCATAAATAGATGAGTTCTTTTGATCTTCATAATTAATAGATTTAGATGATATAAATTTATATGCTAAAAGATCATATCTATAGTTTTTTTTAAAATTCTCTGTTTCCTTTTGTAATGAGGCGGCTTCAAAATTCTTTTGTTTTTCGTAGTGAATTAATCGGTTTTTTTCATATGAATCGCATTTCTTTAAATGGTTAGTTTGAGCTATAGAGTGGTGATTGACTCTATTTCGCCACTTTTGTGGTACTAAGCTAGACCATCTAATCGGAGATAAATCATATTGATCATGACCTTTTAACCAATTTTTCCATTGATTCATTCCATAATTTCGAAGAGAATTATGTCTTAATTTGGAATGAAATATTTTCTGTGTTCCAACAAAATAATTCTTTATTTCATTCTTAAGAAAAAAAGCTGTTCCATTATATTGAAAAACGGATTTTAACTTATATAAGTATAAGTTAAGTGCTGAGGGTTGTGATAATTTGTAAAATACATATGCTTGTGACACATAGGCTAAGTCAAAAAAAGTCTGTGCGCTTTTATTACTAATAGTAGAAAGGGACTTTTTTATAGTCGAAATAAAGTGAATTAGACTTTTATTTTTTTTATAAATTCTTTTTTGATTTGTTTCATTATTAGAAATATCTTTATCATTGTAAATATATTTATTAAGAATTTTTTTTGTTGATTCCCGAAAAAATTGTGCATTGATATTCGGAATATTAATGATACCTAAAAAGATATCTATGTATATCTTTTCAATGAAAAAAATTTTTATAAAAGAATGTGATTTACGGATTAGTCGAGCATTTCTTCTTTTTAATATCTGCCCAATATTTTTTGGCGATTCTAATTTTTTATCATCATAACTCATTTTGTTTTTGTTAGAACTGATATTTTGTATTATAAATTCTTTTTTGTTCTCTTTTTTTATTTTTTCTATTTGATTTATGAGTGTATTTGTTCTCTCAGTCAAATTTTGTATTTTTTTTTTTGTTAATGAATAATTTGTGCAATCTGTAGGTCGAATTTTACTGAACGATTCATGAATTAGCTGATTATTTCTTATTGAATCTTTTTCTTTTTTAGTTTCACTTAATTGATATATTTCTAGTTCTCTCAAGCCAAATAATAGAGTTGGGTTTATTTTTTCGAGTTCTTTTACTATTTCTTTTATAAATAGAATGGTTTTACTAAACAGGTTTTTTATGTCTTTTGAAACATTTAGAAAAATTTTTGTTTTTTCTTTTAAAATTCTTAGAACTAGAAAACACTGCTTTTTCAATTTTCTAATTTTTTTGTTGAGTTCTTTAAAAATAGGTTCAAAAAATGAAAGTTGGTTTTGGGGAGAGCCAAAAGGCAGTTCAGTTTCCATTCCCCAAACTGTTAAAAAACAGAAATCATTTTTTTGTCCTTTCTTTTTCATTGGATCGTTATAAGTTTTTTGTAGCTTAGATTTGTGCCAAGGTTTCAGACGAAAAGGAAATAGGATCTTTATCTGAATACCGTCTGTTAGCCAGTTTTTCGGAAATTCTGTTTCTGATAATTGGACGCCATTATAAGTACATTTAATATGCATT